CAAATAAAAAATGGATAGAACCCTTGATTCAAAAAAAACTCTCAATTAAATTAATATTAATAAAGTTCAGTTTGAATCTAAAAGGATAAGTTTTTCTTTAATCAATACAAACTTTTGATTAGTTGGTTAAAATAGTCCTTTAATTTAATTTGAACTTGGATTGAAAATATATTTCTATATTTATATTAGAGTAATGATTTCAAAATGGATATAGTTTCAAACTATGCTTTCGGATATTGAATGAGAGTGCTCCACTAACACTATCTACATCAACCCACACCCATTCAAATTTCATTTAGTTAAGAACTATCATAAAAAATAAAGAAACTTCTTTTTTCCTACTCAGGTCAATAAAGTCATGAAATATTTCAATTTCTATTTTTTTAAATGGATTTACTTGGACCAATACATGATTTTCTTTTAGTCTTTCTGGGATCGGGTCTAATCTTAGGAGGTCTAGGAGTAGTATTACTTCCCAATCCAATTTATTCTGCCTTTTCGTTGGGGTTGGTTCTTGTTTGTATATCCTTATTATATACTCTATTGAACTCCTACTTTGTAGCTGCTGCGCAACTACTTATTTACGTAGGAGCTATAAATGTTTTAATCATTTTTGCTGTGATGTTCATGAATGGTTCAGACTATTACAAAGATTTTCATCTTTGGACTATTGGGGATGGGGTTACTTTGATGGTTTGTACAAGTCTTTTTATTTCACTAATTACTACTATTACAGATACCTCATGGTACGGTATTATTTGGACTACAAGATCAAACCAGATTCTAGAGCAAGATTTGATAACTAATAGTCAACAAATTGGAGTTCATTTATCAACAGATTTTTTTCTTCCATTTGAACTCGTTTCAATAATTCTTTTAGTTGCTTTAATAGGTGCAATTGCTCTAGCTCGTCAATAATAATAAATAAGGAATTCAAGTATGGAATACTTGTTATATGCGATTCCATCGATTCGATTGAATTATTGTTTAGATTGAAATGAATAAGATTGATAAGGAGTTGGTTAATGATGCTCGAACATTTACTAGTTTTGAGTGCCTATTTATTTTCTATCGGTATCTATGGATTGATCACAAGTCGAAGTATGGTTAGAGCTCTTATGTGTCTTGAACTTATATTGAATGCAGTTAATATCAATTTTGTAACATTTTCTAATTTTTTTGATAATCGTCAATTAAAAGGAGACATTTTCTCAATTTTTGTTATAGCTATTGCAGCCGCTGAAGCAGCTATTGGACTAGCTATTGTTTCATCAATTTATCGTAACCGAAAATCGACTCGTATTAACCAATCGAATTTGTTGAATAACTAGTATTAATCATATAAATTCTAATGTTCATAAAGGAATTTGAATTAATATGTTTGCTACATTAAGGTATGATCTTGTTTGCAAAAATCAAAGAAATCAAAGTATTTTGGACCTTTCTCATAAACCAATCCAGAAGTAGATTGATTCTAAAAATTCTGATAACTTGTTGATTCGTCTGGTATCTAAATATAGAATTTGTTTATAAGCTTATACTAGGTCGAAAATTTATGACGTTCAAAAATGTATAGATTCAATGTCACATTCAGTAAAGATTTATGATACGTGTATAGGATGTACTCAATGTGTCCGAGCCTGCCCGACCGATGTATTAGAAATGATACCTTGGGACGGATGTAAAGCTAAACAAATTGCTTCTGCTCCAAGAACCGAAGACTGCGTTGGTTGTAAAAGATGTGAATCCGCCTGTCCAACGGATTTCTTGAGTGTTCGAGTTTATTTATGGCATGAAACAACTCGCAGTATGGGTCTAGCTTATTAATACGTTCGAGAAAATTTTACTTGAATCCATTTGATTTTTTTACCGACAAAACCCGTGCTCAAAATTTTTTGAGCACGGGTTTTTCTGGTCTAAGTGTATCTTGTCTTTACCACGAATTATTTTCCTTGGTTAACAATAATTGTAATTTTTCCAATATTTGCAGGTTCCTTAATTTTCTTTCTTCCGCATAGAGGAAATAGGGCCATCCGTTGGTATACTATATGTATATGTATCTCCGAACTCCTTCTAACGGCCTATACATTCTGTTATCATTTCCAAATGGATGATCCATTAATCCAACTGGTGGAGGATTATAACTGGATACGTTTTTTTGATTTCCATTGGAGATTAGGAATAGATGGACTTTCTATAGGACCCATTTTACTAACGGGATTCATCACCACCTTAGCGACTTTAGCAGCTTGGCCGGTTACTCGAGATTCTCGATTATTTCATTTCCTGATGTTAGCAATGTACAGTGGTCAAATAGGATTATTTTCTTCTCGGGACCTTTTACTTTTTTTCATCGTGTGGGAGTTAGAATTAATTCCCGTTTATCTACTTCTATCTATGTGGGGGGGGAGGAAACGTCTGTACTCAGCTACAAAATTTATTTTGTATACAGCGGGAGGTTCTATTTTTCTCTTAATGGGGGTTTTGGGTATCGGTTTAT